TTAAAAATAAGCTAATTTAAGCTTTTGGGTTCATACCTCAAATATAAAGGAAATACCTTTTTTTTAAAATAAAGTGCCTGATTAAAGGGTTATTCTGATAGAATAAATTATGTAAATTATAATTACCTTTATTACATTTTATAGAATTAAACTATACCTAATAGAATCAAAAACTATTGTGCATCTTACACTAAAATATAATTATAAATTTAATATTTATAAAAGATTTACTTCTATATTTTATATTTTTTTACTAGTAAATTCAAATAAAATATTTTTTTTTTTTATTTTAATTTTTAGAACTTTTATTTCAATCTCATCAAATTCTTGATTTGGGTGTTGAATTGGATTAGAAATTAATTTAATTAGATTTATCCCGTTAATTAATAATTGTAATAACATTTTATCTTCTGAAGCTTCCTTAAAATATTTTCTTACTCAATCTATTGCATCAATTAATTTATTATTTTATATTATTATTAAAATAATTTTAATAAAAAATTTTGAAATAAATTATTTCTTATCAATTATAATTAATTCCTCTTTATTAATAAAAATAGGATCAGCCCCTTTCCACTACTGATTCCCTAATATTGTTGAAGGATTATCTTGATTTAATAATTTTATTTTAATAAGTTGACAAAAAATTACACCAATTATTTTATTATCTTATTATTTTAATAAAAATTTTATTATTATTATTATTATTATAAACTCTATTGTTGGGGCTATAGGAGGATTAGCTCAAACTTCATTACGAAAATTATTAGCTTTTTCTTCAATTAATAATTTAAGCTGAATAATTTCTTCAATAATACTAAGAGAAAATTTATGAATTTTTTATTTTTTAATATATTCTTTTTTAATTATAATTATATGTTATTTATTTTATTGTACCAATATATTTTTTATTAACCAATTATTTTTTTGTAATATTAATTATATAATTAAATTATCATTATTAATTAATCTTTTATCATTGGGGGGATTACCTCCATTTTTAGGATTTTTCCCTAAATGAATTATCATTAATTTTTTAATATTAAATAATTTAATTTTTTTAACATTTATTTTAATTTTTATAAGACTAATTATATTATTTTTTTATATTCGAATTATTTATTCTTCATTTATATTTAACTATTTAAAATTAAAATGAATAAAAATTTTTATTAAAAATAAATTAATAATATATATTAATTTATTATCTATAATTTCAATTTTAGGATTAATTTTAAATACTCTTTTTTTTTTATAATGTTATTAAGGTTTTAAGTTAAATTAAACTAATAATCTTCAAAATTATTTATAAAAAAATATTTTTAAGCCTTAATAATTTTTATTATACTTTAAAATTTGCAATTTTATATCATTATTTTGAATATAAGACTAATTAATAAAAAAGAATAATTTCTTGTTAATAAATTTACAATTTATCGCTTAATTCTCAGCCATTTTATTGCGAAAATGAATTTATTCAACAAATCATAAAGATATTGGAACTTTATACTTTATTTTTGGAGTTTGAGCAGGAATAGTAGGAACTTCTTTAAGTTTATTAATTCGAGCTGAATTAGGAAATCCAGGTTCATTAATTGGAGATGATCAAATTTATAACACTATTGTTACAGCCCATGCATTTATTATAATTTTTTTTATAGTTATACCTATTATAATTGGAGGATTTGGAAATTGATTAATTCCTTTAATATTAGGAGCTCCTGATATAGCATTCCCTCGAATAAATAATATAAGTTTTTGATTATTGCCCCCCTCATTAACTCTCTTAATTTCCAGAAGAATTGTTGAAAATGGAGCTGGAACAGGATGAACGGTTTACCCCCCCCTTTCATCTAATATTGCCCATAGAGGAACCTCCGTAGATTTAGCTATTTTTTCTTTACATTTAGCTGGTATCTCATCCATTTTAGGAGCTATTAATTTTATTACAACAATTATTAACATACGAATTAATGGATTATCATTTGATCAAATACCTTTATTTGTTTGAGCTGTAGGAATTACAGCATTATTATTATTACTTTCTTTACCTGTATTAGCAGGTGCTATTACTATATTATTAACAGATCGTAATTTGAATACTTCTTTTTTTGATCCTGCTGGGGGAGGAGATCCAATTCTTTATCAACATTTATTTTGATTTTTTGGACACCCAGAAGTTTATATTTTAATTCTGCCAGGATTTGGTATAATTTCTCATATTATTTCTCAAGAAAGTGGAAAAAAAGAAACATTTGGATCTTTAGGTATAATTTATGCTATAATAGCAATTGGTTTATTAGGATTTGTTGTATGAGCTCATCATATATTTACAGTAGGAATAGATATTGATACTCGAGCTTATTTTACATCAGCCACAATAATTATTGCAGTACCAACTGGTATTAAAATTTTTAGTTGATTAGCAACTTTACATGGAATTCAAATTAATTATAGACCATCTATTTTATGAAGATTAGGATTTGTTTTTTTATTTACAGTAGGAGGATTAACTGGAGTAATTTTAGCTAATTCTTCAATTGATGTAACTCTTCATGATACATATTATGTAGTAGCTCATTTTCATTATGTCTTATCAATAGGAGCAGTATTTGCTATTATAGGGGGATTTATTCACTGATACCCTTTATTCACAGGATTAACTCTTAATCCATTTTTATTAAAAATTCAATTTTTTATTATATTTATTGGAGTGAATTTAACTTTTTTCCCCCAACATTTTTTAGGATTAGCTGGAATACCTCGTCGTTATTCTGATTATCCCGATGCTTATATTTCTTGAAACATTATTTCTTCTTTAGGATCTTATATTTCATTATTAGCTATAATATTAATTTTAATTATTATCTGAAAGTCAATAATTAATCAACAAATAATTTTATTTTCATTAAATTTATCTTCTTCAATTGAATGATACCAAAACTTACCTCCCGCAGAACATTCATATAATGAACTACCAATTTTAAGAAATTTCTAATATGGCAGATTATATGTAATGGATTTAAACCCCAATTATAAAGGAGTATCCTTTTTTTAGAAATGGCTACATGATCTAATTTAAATATACAAAATGGAGCATCTCCATTAATAGAACAAATTATTTTTTTCCATGATCATACTTTAATTATTTTAATTATAATTACTATTTTAGTTGGATATTTAATATTAAGTTTATTTTTTAATAAATATATTAATCGATTTTTACTAGAAGGACAAATAATCGAATTAATTTGAACTATCTTACCAGCTATTACTTTAATTTTTATTGCATTACCTTCTTTACGATTATTATATTTATTAGATGAACTTAATAATCCTTTAATTACTTTAAAATCTATTGGCCATCAATGATATTGAAGTTATGAATATTCAGATTTTAATAATATTGAATTTGATTCTTACATAACCCCTATTAATCAAATAAATAATAATAATTTTCGACTTTTAGATGTTGATAATCGAATTATTTTACCTATAAATAATCAAATTCGTATTATAGTAACTACAACAGATGTAATTCATTCTTGAACTATTCCTTCCTTAGGAGTTAAAGTAGATGCTAACCCAGGTCGACTAAATCAAACTAACTTTTTTATTAATCGACCTGGAATTTTTTTTGGTCAATGTTCAGAAATTTGTGGAGCTAATCATAGATTCATACCAATTGTAATTGAAAGAATTTCAATTAAAAATTTCATTAATTGAATTAATAATTATTCATCATTAGATGACTGAAAGCAAGTACTGGTCTCTTAAACCATTTTATAGTAAATTAGCATTTACTTCTAATGAAAATTTATTTTATAAAGAATTAGTTAAAATTATAACATAAATATGTCAAATTTAAATTATTATAATTATATAATATTCTTTTATCCCTCAAATAATACCTATTAATTGAATTTTATCTTTTTTTTTTTTTATTTTAATTTTTATTATTTTTAATATTATAAATTATTTTATTTATGTAAACAAAAATTATAAAAATAATATTTTTTTAAAAAAAAATAAAAATTTATATTGAAAATGATAACTAATCTTTTCTCAATTTTTGATCCCTCTACTAATTTTATATATTTATCATTAAACTGAATTAGAACTTTTATTGGAATAATTTTCATTCCTTATTCATTTTGATTAATTCCTAACCGATATTATTTTTTTTGAAATTTTATTTTAAATAAACTCCATAATGAATTTAAAATATTATTAGGAAATAATTCTATTAATAATGGTTCTACTTTTATTTTTATTTCCATATTTACTTTTATTTTATTTAATAATTTTTTAGGATTATTCCCCTATATTTTTACAAGAACTAGTCATTTAACATTATCTTTATCTATCTCCTTACCTTTATGATTAAGATTTATACTTTTTGGATGAATTAATAATACTAACCATATATTTAGTCATATAATTCCTCAAGGAACTCCTAATATTTTAATACCTTTTATAGTTTTAATTGAAACTATTAGTAATATTATTCGACCTGGAACATTAGCAGTTCGACTAACAGCTAACATAATCGCAGGCCATTTATTAATAACATTATTAAGAGGTACTGGACAAAAAATATATTTTTTTTTTATTTCATTTTTATTAATAATCCAAATTTTATTATTAATTTTAGAATCAGCTGTTGCTATTATTCAATCTTATGTAATTGCTATTTTAAGTACTTTATATTCTAGAGAAGTAAACTAATGAAAAATAATTTTAATCACCCCTATCACTTAGTTGATTACAGCCCCTGACCTTTAACAGGAGCTATAGGAATATTAACATTAGTTACTGGGATAGTAAAATGATTCCATAACTTTAATTTAAATTTATTAATTTTAGGATATTTAATTATTATTCTAACAATGTACCAATGATGACGAGATATTTGCCGAGAAAGAACTTTTCAAGGTAAACATACTATTTTGGTTATAAAAGGATTACGATGAGGAATAATTTTATTTATCATCTCAGAAATTTTTTTTTTTATTTCATTTTTTTGAGCTTTTTTCCATAATAGTCTTTCTCCAAATATTGAAATTGGTTCTATATGACCCCCATTAAGAATTAAAGTTTTTAATCCATTTCAAATTCCTTTATTAAATACTATTATTTTAATTACTTCAGGAATTACAGTAACATGAGCTCATCATGCTATTTTAGAAAATAATCATTCTCAAATAACTCAAAGATTATTTTTTACAATTATTTTAGGAATTTATTTTACTATTTTACAAACTTATGAATATTTAGAAGCATCTTTTTCTATTGCAGACAGAATTTATGGGTCAACTTTTTTTATAGCAACAGGATTCCACGGTCTACATGTAATAATTGGAACATTATTTTTATTAATTTGTCTAATTCGACATATTAATAATCATTTCTCTAATAATCACCACTTTGGGTTTGAAGCAGCAGCTTGATATTGACATTTTGTAGATGTAGTTTGATTATTCCTTTATATTTCTATTTATTGATGAGGAAATTAATTATTTATATAATATATTTAGTATATTTGACTTCCAATCAAAAAGTTTAATCTTATTTAATATAAATAATTCTTTTAATCTCATATATAATTATTTTTATTATATTAATTTCAAATATCATAATATTTTTATCAATTTTATTATCAAAAAAATCTTTTTCAGATCGAGAAAAATGTTCCCCCTTTGAATGTGGATTTGATCCTAAATCATCTGCCCGAATTCCTTTTTCACTACATTTTTTTTTAATTACTATAATTTTTTTAATTTTTGATGTAGAAATTGCTTTAATTTTTCCTATTATTAATTTATTTAAATTAACTAATTTTATTATTTGATCTAAAATTAGATTTTTTTTTATCTTAATCTTATTATTAGGTTTATATCATGAATGAAATCAAAATATAATTAATTGAACTAAATAATTTATTATTATTAATAGGATTATAGTTTATAAAAACCTTTGATTTGCATTCAAAAAATATTGAATTTCAATTTATCTTAAATATGAAGCAATTTTGCATTTAATTTCGACTTAAAAGAAGGGTTTAATTACCCCATATTTTTAATTGAAACCAAATTAGAGGTATATCACTGTTAATGATAAAATTGAATAAAAATTCCAATTAAATGAAATATAAAATTTAAAATTAAGCTGCTAACTTAATTTTTAGTGGTTAAATCCCATTAATATTTCTTTTAATAAATTTATATAGTTTATTAACAAAACATTACATTTTCATTGTAAAAATAAAAATTTTTTTTTATAAATATTTAAAAATTTTAATTAATCTCCTTAATATCTTCAATATTATGCTCTAAATATAAGCTATTTAAATTATAATATTATTATTATTGTTATTATTATAAAATAAATTAATAACCAAAAAATAAATCTAAATAAATAAATCTTATAATTATTTAATTGAAAAAAATTATAAAAAATTGAATATTTTTTTATAACTATATATATTCCTTGGCCTCTATACATCTCACTTCAACCTATATCAATATTTTTTAATAAAATTTGACTAATATTTAAAAAAATATAATTTAATCCATAAGTAGATAATCCAGGTATAAATCATATTATACCTAAAAAATTTCTTATTTCATAAGTAAATAAAAATTTATTTAAAGAATTTATATTTATATTTCTAATTAAATAACCTATAATTAACCCTAAAATTCTCACATAAATCACTAATATCTTTAAATTAAATGGTAAATAAATCACATAAGGATAAGGAAAAATTACCCACATTAATATTCTCCCTCTAATAATTCTTATAAATAATAATGTAAATATTCTTTTCAATAAAATAAAATCTTCATCATATAAATTATAAATACATATTAAATTAAAATCATTAATTATTAAATATATTATTAAACGAAATCTATAAAATATAGTTAACCCAGTAGAAATATAATATAATATAAAAATAAAAAAATTTAAATTTCTTAATCTAACTATTTCTAAAATTAAATCTTTAGAATAAAATCCAGCTAAAAAAGGAATACCACATAAAGCTATATTAGAAATATTTATACATAAAGTAGTTAAAGGAATAAAATTACTAATTCCCCCTATAAACCGAATATCTTGAATATCTATTATTATATGAATAATAACTCCAGCACATATAAATAATAAAGCTTTAAATATAGCATGAGTTAATAAATGAAAAAAAGCTATATCTGCTATCCCTATTCTTAAAATTCTCATCATTAACCCTAATTGACTTAAAGTTGATAAGGCAATAATTTTTTTTAAATCAAATTCATAATTAGCCGATAAACCTGATATAAATATTGTTAATCCAGACAATAATATTAAAATTTTTATAAATAATATATCAACTAATAATAAATTAAATCGAATTAATAAATAAACACCTGCTGTAACTAAAGTAGAAGAATGAACTAAAGCAGAAACAGGAGTAGGAGCTGCTATAGCAGCAGGTAACCAAGAACTAAAAGGAATTTGGGCACTTTTAGTTATTGCAGCTATAATAATTATTCTTCTAATTATAATTATTATATAATCATTTTTTATAAAATTTAAATAAAAATAATAATTTCATCTTCCATAATTTATTATTCAAGAAATAACTATTAAAATAAATACATCACCAATTCGATTAGATAAAGCTGTTAATATACCAGCATTATAAGATTTAATATTCTGATAATAAATAACTAAACAATAAGATACTAATCCTAAACCATCTCACCCTAATAAAATTCTAATAATATTAGGGCTAATAATTAATAAAATTATAGAAAAAACAAATAATAAAACTAAAATAATAAATCGATTTAAATTTAATTCTGAAATTATATAACTTTTTCTATAATAAATAACTACTGAAGAAATTAATAAAACAAATATTATAAATAATAAAGATATTCAATCTAATAAAATTCTTATAACAATTCTAATAGAACTAAAAGAAATTAATTCTCACTCTAAAAAAATTACTATATTATTTATAATAAAATATATTATTATAAAAAAATTAATTAAACTTATTAAAAACAAAAAAAAAAATCTAATTAAACAAATTGAATTATTTCAAATAACCTAAAATGATATAATCATATATTTGAAACCACAAATCAATATTTTAAAATTTAAATTATTTAAGTTTAAAATCAAATTATCACATAATCAATTTTTAATATTATAACATTTAAAGGTAATCAATGTAATACTAATAATAAATATTCTCGAGATAAACCTATATAAAATCTATAAATCCCTGAATAATAAACCCCATGTTGTACATATGAATATAAATATAATCTATACCCAGCTCTAAAAAAAGAAATTAATATTAATATAAATATAGAAATTCAAGATCATCTTATTAATCTATTAATTAATCTAATTTCTCCCATTAAATTTAAAGAAGGAGGAGCTGATATATTAGAAGCCATAATTAAAAATCACCATAAACTTATAGAAGGTATAAAATTTATTATTCCTTTATTAATATATAATCTTCGTCTATGTAAACGTTCATAATTAATATTAACTAAACAAAATATACCAGAAGAACATAATCCATGACCAATTATTAAAATATAAGAACCAATAAATCCCCAATAATTTATTGTTATAATCCCCCCAATTACTACACTTATATGTGCAACTGATGAATAAGCAATCAAAGATTTCATATCAATCTGACAAAAACATTTTAAACTAATATAAAACCCCCCAATTAATCTAATAGAAAGTCAAATAATATTATATTTTAACCCAATCTCTTGTAATATGATTATTAATCGAATTAATCCATACCCTCCTAATTTTAATATAATACCAGCTAAAATTATTGAACCAGAAACTGGAGCCTCAACATGAGCTTTAGGTAATCATAAATGAACAAAATATATTGGTATTTTAACTAAAAAAGCTATAATTATAGAAAAATATAATAAATAAACTTGAATATTCAAAAATTTTAAAAAATAAATTATACTACAATTTATTTCATTAAAAATATAAAAAATACCTAATATTAAAGGTAAAGAAACAAATAAAGTATAAAACAATAAATATATGCCAGCTTGAATACGTTCAGGTTGATACCCTCAACCAATAATTAATATTAAAATAGGAACTAAACTAGACTCAAAAAATAAATAAAATATAAATAAATTTATAACTCTAAAAGTTAAATATAATAATATTATTAATAAAATTAAATTAAATATAAAAAAATTTAAATAATATTTTTGCTTATATAAAGCTTCACTAGCTATAATTATTAAAATACAAATTCAAATTCTTAATAAAATTAAACCATAAGATAAAATATCACAAGAATATATATAACTTAAATTACAATAACTTTCAATTCTTAATATTAAATTTATAAATATAAATATTAATAAAAATAAAATTATCTGAACCATTCAATATATATTTAAATTAAAACATAAAGGAATTATAAAAACTAATATAAAAAAAAATTTTATCATAAATTATAATAAATTAAAACTTTGAAAATAATCATTTCCATGAGTACGAATCATAGAAATTAAAATTGAAAGTCCTAAAGCTCCTTCACATACAGAAAATACTAAAAAAACTATTAATATATAAATATCATATTCAAAAAAACTAAATATTAAAACTATTAAAAAAAAAATTCTTAAAACAATAAATTCTAATCTTAATAAAATAATTAATAAATGTTTATGTTTAGAAACAAAAATTATATTTCCTATAATAAATATAATAATAGATAAAATTCATATATTTATTAAAATTATCATTTGTTTGTTTTTATAGTTTAATTTAAAACATTGGTCTTGTAAACCAAAAATAAGAATTTTCTTTATAAACTTCAAAGAAAAAGATAAATCTTTATCAATAATTTCCAAAATTATTATTTTATTAAACTATTCTTTGACATCATAAAAATATTATTTTCCTTTATAATTATTATTTTTTCATTTATAATATTATTTTTAAACCATCCATTATCCATAGGAATAATAATTCTACTTCAAACTTTATTAACATGTTTAATATCAGGAATTATATTATCAACTTATTGATTTTCCTATATTTTATTTTTAACTTTTTTAGGAGGATTATTAGTTTTATTTATTTACATTTCTAGAATTGCTTCAAATGAAATTTTTAAAATTTCATTCTGATTAAAAATATTATTATTATTTTTTATTATAAATATTATTATTATTAGAATAATTAATTATAATAATTTAAATTGAATAAATTTAAATATTAATAATTTAGAAATAAATAATTTTTTTAATATATTTTTATTTTTTAATAATGAAAATAAAATTAACTTATCTAAATTATACAATAATCAAACATTTTTAATGATAATAATAATAATTATTTATTTATTTATTACACTAATTGCAGTAATTAAAATTACAAATATTTTTTATGGCCCTTTACGTTCTTCAATTAACTAATGATAAATAAATTTAAACCTACACGAAAAACTCATCCAATTTTTAAAATTATTAATAATTCATTAATTGATCTTCCTACACCATCAAATATTTCCTCTTTATGAAATTTTGGATCTCTATTAGCTATATGTTTAATTATTCAAATCATCACAGGATTATTCCTAACCATATATTATACAGCTAATATTGAATTAGCTTTTTATAGAATTAATTATATTTGTCGAAATGTAAACTATGGCTGATTAATTCGAACTCTTCATGCAAATGGAGCATCTTTTTTTTTTATTTGTATTTATATTCATATTGGACGAGGAATTTATTATGAATCTTTTAATTTTAAATACACATGAATAATTGGAGTAATCATTTTATTTTTATTAATAGCAACAGCATTTATAGGGTATGTATTACCTTGAGGACAAATATCATTTTGAGGGGCAACAGTAATTACTAATCTTTTATCTGCAATTCCTTATTTAGGAACTATATTAGTAAATTGAATTTGAGGAGGATTTGCCATTGATAACGCAACTTTAACTCGATTTTATACTTTCCATTTTATTCTTCCATTTATTATTTTAATAATAACAATAATTCATTTATTATTCCTACATCAAACAGGTTCTAATAACCCATTAGGAATTAATAGAAATTTAGATAAAATCCCTTTTCATCCATTTTTTACATTTAAAGATATAATTGGATTTATTATAATTTTATTTTCATTAATTATATTAACATTAACTAACCCATACTTATTAGGAGACCCCGATAATTTTATCCCCGCAAATCCATTAGTTACCCCTATTCATATTCAACCAGAATGATACTTTTTATTTGCTTACGCTATTTTACGATCTATTCCTAATAAATTAGGAGGAGTAATTGCATTAATTTTTTCTATCCTAATTTTAATTATTTTACCTTTAACTTTTTTCAAAAAAATGCAAGGTATTCAATTTTATCCATTAAATCAAATTTTATTTTGAACAATAGTATCTACTATTATTCTTTTAACTTGAATTGGAGCTCGACCTGTAGAAACCCCTTATATTATTGTAGGACAATTACTCACAATTATTTATTTTTCTTATTATATTATTAACCCTTTAACTAGAATTTATTGAGATAAATTAATTTTTAATTAATTAATGAGCTTGTTAAGCATTTGTTTTGAAAACTTAAGAAAGAATAAAAATTCTATTAATTTATACTAAAATAAATAATTATATTAAAAAAATCTTTAACCCCATATAAAATATTAAAAAATTTAAAGATAAAGGTAAATAAATTTTTCAAGCTAAATATATTAACTTATCATAACGATAACGAGGAAGAGTCCCTCGAATTCAAATAAACATAAAAGAAATAAATCTTAATTTTATATAAAAAAATAAATTTAATCTATAACCTCCAATATATAATAAAATAAATAATAATCTTATAAATAAAATTCTTGAATATTCAGCTAAAAAAATTAAAGCAAATCCTCCTCTTCTATATTCAATATTAAACCCTGAAACTAATTCTCTTTCACCTTCAGCAAAATCAAATGGAGTACGATTAGTTTCAGCTAATCTTGAAGAAAATCAACATATTCTTAAAGGAATTATTAAAAAAAAAAACCAAACTAAACTTTGATAACTTCTAAATATTATTATATTAAAATCTATAATTATAATAATTCTTGATATTAAAATTAAAGCTAAACTAACTTCATAAGAAATAGTTTGAGCTACTGCCCGTAAACCCCCTAATAAAGAATAATTTGAATTAGAAGATCAACCAGCAATTATTACAGTATAAACTCCAATTCTAGTACAACATAAAAAAAACAAAATACCCAAATTAAATCTAATTAAATTAAAATAATAAGGAATTATTATTCAAATAATTAAAGATAATATAAATCTAACAACAGGAGAAAAATAATAACATAAATAATTAGAAAATATAGGATAAGTTTGTTCTTTAGTAAATAACTTAATAGCATCAGCAAAAGGTTGTAAAATCCCTACAACCCCAACTTTATTAGGACCTTTACGAATTTGAATATAACCTAAAACTTTACGCTCTAATAATACTATAAAAGCAACCCCAATTAATACCCCTAAAATTAAAATAAATAACCCCCAAAAAATTAATATAATATCTAATATTACCATTACTACCTATATAATTAAATTATACATTAATGACTTCTAAACCCATTACACTTTTCTGCCAAAATAGTTTTAAATTTTATTTATTTAAATAAGATTTAATAATATTCAAAATATTTAAATTTAATTTAAATATTTATTCCTTTCGTACTAAAATATTTTTCTTTTAAAAAGATAGAAACCAACCTGGCTCACACCGGTTTGAACTCAGATCATGTAAGATTTTAATGATCGAACAGATCAAAATTTTAAACTTTTGCATATATATTTTATCTTAATCCAACATCGAGGTCGCAAACTTTTTTTTTTATTTGAACTAAAAAAAAAAATTACGCTGTTATCCCTAAGGTAATTTTTTCTTTTAATCAAAATAATTTTGGATCATCTATTCATTTATATATGAACACTATAAAAAAAGTTATTTATATTTTTTTATCACCCCAACAAAATAATTATTAAATATTTTAATTTCTAATTATAAATATAATCATAATAAATAAAATTATTAAACTCTATAGGGTCTTCTCGTCTTTTAAATTTATTTTAACTTTTTAATCAAAAAATTAAATTATTTTATTAAAATTAAGACAGTTCATATTTCATTCAATCTTTCATACAAGTCACCAATTAAGAGACTAATGATTATGCTACCTTTGTACAGTCAATATACTGCAGCCCTTTAATTTATATCAGTGGGCAGATTAGACTTTAAATTATTAATCAAAAAGACATGTTTTTGATAAACAAGTGAATATAAATTTTTGCCGAATTCCTTAAAATTATTTTTAATAAAAAATAATTAAATGTTTTTTTATTTAAATACTAATTTTATCATTATAACTATTTTTAATTTATTAAAAATTATTTTTTTATAAAAAATTAAATAAATAAAAAATTTTTATTTATTTTAAAATTAATTTAAAATAAACTAAAAATTATAAACAATATAAATTTTAAAAATTTTAAAATTAAACTTTTTTAATTATAAAAATTTAATTTAAAGCTTATCCCCTAAAATATAATTTTTTTTTTATATTAAATTAATTAATTAATTTAATATAAAAAAAAAATAAAATTAAATTTTTTTCTAAAAAAACTAGATATTTTTTAAAACGATTAACATTTCATTTCAAATTAACTATTTAAAATATTTATGCCATAATAACTTTTATAATTAATTATCTCTTTAAAATTCGAGAAATAATTTAACTAAATATATATTTAATAAACTCTGATACACAAGATACAATAAATTAAATTTACTTTTAATTTATTTAATATTTAAAAATTATTTCAAAATTCTTATACAATACTACTTTACTATAAATTTTATAATTTTTTTCTTAACTTAATACTATAACCCCCCAATTTTAATATTAAAATTAATTTTATTATTTATAAAATTATTAACTTTTACTTTCAAATTAATTGAATAAAATCAATATCATTCCAATGTAAATGAAATACTTATCAATCAAGCTCTAATTTGTTATTTCTAGAAACACTTTCCAGTACCTCTACTTTGTTACGACTTATTTCAATTTATTTATGAAAGCGACGGGCAATATGTACATATTTTAATTTTAAATCATTTTAATAAATTAAATAAAATTACATTTAAATCCACTCTCAATTAATTTTTACAAATTAATATTAATTAATAAATAAATTTATTGTAATCCATTATATTCTTTAATTATAATCTGCATCTTGATCTGATTTAATTTCAATTATAAATTTTTAAACATTATTTTTATTTAAAAATATTTTTTTAACAACGATATACAAAATAATAAATTAAGTAAATTTATTCGTGGAATATCAATCATTAAACAGATTCCTCTAAATAAACTAAAATACCGCCAAATTATTTAAGTTTCAATAAATAATTACATACTATTTTAGTATTATTAATTTAAATTTTTAATAATAGGGTATCTAATCCTAGTCTATATATAAAATTTATTAAATTATAATTTTTAAATTAATTTTAATTAAATTAAAATTTCACTTAATAATTTAAAATTTAATTAATTTAAATTTTTATTTATTAATTACTAATAAAATTTAATTTAAATTTTGTTTAACCGCAACTGCTGGCACAAAATTTGTTTTTAATTTAAAATATTACTAAATCTTAATTTCTTAAATTTTTAATGTTAATTACTACAAATTTAAATTATTTATTATTAAAATAAATAAAAATTTAAACTAATATATATATGCAAAATAAATTTTTAATAAACTTTTTAAACCATAAATAATTTTTTTATTTAATAGTAGATTTTTTGACATAGTTTTTTTTTTTTTTTTTATATATAAAATTTAATATTAATTATTAAATTTTTAATATTTATTCTTTTTTTCCTTTTTATAATATTTATATTGAAAATTAATATATATTATAAATCAATTTAGACTCATTTAAATTAATAATTAATTATTAAATTTAATAATTAATTAGGTTTTTTTTACAAAATTAATATTTTTATAATATATTAAATATTTATATATATATATAATTATATTAATATATTAAAAATTTAATATTTATACATATATATATATATATATTTAAAATAATAAAATTTTACCTATAAATAAGTAAAAAAACCATTGTTAATATTTTCATATATAAATATAAATATAAAAATAAAATTTATTA